TCCATTCTGAGTACGGATCGTGCTGAAGATTAAAAACTCAATTTTTTCTTTCATTTTATTTTTATTATTATATTTTTATAATTATATATTTTCATCTTCTTTCTTTTTAGATTTAGTTTTAGTAAAGAAGATGAAAATATAATTATATAATTATATATATATTATATATATATTATATATATAATATAATGTATAATGGATTTAAATAATGGATTTAAAATAAAAATTTATTCTTAGGTAAATCGATTGCGAAATGCTTCTGTAGGGTGTCCAATATCTGTTTTACATCTTCTATGCGAAAATATTCAATTCTCATAAGGTCTTCTTGACTGTTACTCAAAAGGTCCAATAATGTATGTATATTGGACCTTTTGAGACAATTATAGGTCCTGGAAGGCAATTCTAATTGGTCAATAAAAATACATTTAAATGGAATTCCTTTTTTGTTTTTAGTTAAATTAGTTAATCTATCTTGAAAGGTAAAAGGGGGTAGAGTAAACCTGTTTTTATTTTCCTTGAAATTAATGTCCTCTTCCTCCGCATGTAGAAAAGGAATAAATAAATCAATCAAATTACGAGAAGCTTCATAAAGTGCTTCCTTAGGAGTTAAACTCCCATTCGTCCATATTTCTAGAAAAAGTATCTCTTGTTTTTCATTCCCATCCCCATAAGAATGAATACTATGATTTGCATTTCGAACAGGCATGGATACGGCATCTATAGGGTAACTTCCATCTTGAGAGTTATTTGTGGGTTTCATACGATATCCGCGATCCCTCTTGATTTGTAATTCAATACACAAATCAATTGGTTCCGTCAGGTTAGCTATATGCTGTGTCGTGTCAACTATTTCCACAGAAGGGGGTGAAATGATATCTCGAGCGGTTACGTATCTAGGACCCCTCACGCAAATAGATGCATCTCTAACTCCATATTGAGTACTTCTCAATACAATTTCTTTTAAATTTATTAAAATTTCGTGGACTGATTCTTTAATACCTACTATTGTAGAATATTCATGTGGTACCTTCTCAGATTTTGCGCGTGTGATACATGTTCCTTCTATTTCTCCAAGTAAAGCCCTTCGCATGGCAATACCTATGGTATCGGCTTGACCTTTCATAAGCGGGGACAGAATGAAACGACCATAATAAAGACGCTTACTGTCTATCCTTGATTCAACACACTTCCACTGTAATGTTCGAGTGGACCCTCCTACTTCCTCTCGAACCATACTAATATTGTTATTTGATCAGATCATTGAATCATTTATTTCTCTTGAAATCCATTTAATTCTTATTTCTACACACGTCTTTTTTTAGGGGGTCGACATCCATTATGTGGCATAGGTGTTACATCGCGCACGAAACTTAAGAGTATACCACTTCTACGAATGGCTCGTAATGCTGCATCTCTTCCGAGACCGGGGCCTTTTATCATAACTTCTGCGCGTTGCATACCCTGATCAATTACTGTACGAATAGCATTTACTGCTGCTGCTTGAGCAGCATAAGGTGTCCCTCTTTTTGTGCCCTTGAATCCAGAAGTACCCGCGGAGGCCCAAGAAACTACCCGCCCTCGTACATCTGTAACAGTTACAATGGTATTGTTGAAACTTGCTTGAACATGAATAACTCCTTTTGGTATTCTACGTCCATTCTTACGTGAACCAATACGCCCATTCTTACGTGAACCAATTCTTGGTATAGGTTTTGTCATATTTTATCATCTCATAAATATGAGTCAGAAATATACAGAAAGATACGGAGATATCCATCTCATGTTAAAACAGATTCTTTCTTTTGACACGGGTCCTTCTTTATAGAAAGTGCTTTTTTAGTTTAGAAAGATTATCCTTGTCTTTGTTTATGTCTCGGATTGGAACAAATCACTATAATCCGTCCACGCCTACGGATAAGTCGACATTTTTCACAAATTTTACGAACAGAAGCCCTTATTTTCATATTTATTATTCTTTAACCTTAATTCTGAATCTACTCCTTGGAAAAATGAGTTTCTTGACTTTTTTGTTAACTTAAAATTGTATCCCCACGAAAGGAATGTTTAAAAAAATCACCTAGTCGTTCGAATCCTTGTTGCGAATTCTATAAATTATGCGTCCCCTGGTTGAATCATAACGACTTACTTCAATTCCGTATAAAACTGCGCTGGATCCTCCCTGAAACATAATAGATCTTCATTATCTAAACGGACCCGGAACATGCCGTTGGGAAGCGATTCAGTAATTAAACCCTCATGAATCAATTTTTGTTCTTTCATTCTAGGTAACCCCCTTGAAGTATCAACTAATGGAGGAAGGGTTATATAACTCATTTTTACTCTCTTTTTCACAAATAAATGGAAAGGGAAGTTAGAGATAAAATTAGGATAACAGGAGGGTAGGATGGAAGATCACCATATATAACACAAAATTTCTCCCCCGATTTTTTCTAGTCGAGCTTCTCGATCTGTCATTATACCTCGAGAAGTGGAAAGAATTACAATCCCCATTCCACCTAAAATCTTAGGAATTCGTTGATAGTTGGAATAGATTCGTAGACCGGGTCGGCTGATACGTTTTAAAATAGTTCTATATATTCCCTTTCTAGTCCTTCTATGTCGCAGGGTTAAAACCAAGAAACATTTATTATTTTCCTGATGTTTCCGAACATTTTCAATAAAACCTTCTTGTAGAAGTATTTTAACAATGTTTTCAGTAATATTAGTAGATGCTATTCGAACCGTTCCTTTTTTTTCCATGTCAGCATTTCTTATCGAAGTTATTATATCGGCAATAGTATCCTTACCCATGGTGAACTATAATTATCGGTACCCCCTAATTTTGATATAATCAACATGTTTTTTTATTATTACAATTACAATACAATAATTATAATAATTTAATTTGAATAATAATTAATATTAATTAAAAGTATATGCGTGATACACAATCTACTAATTGACCCATTTCAGATACCCCGCTATATCAGTAGTCTAATCTACTACTAGTATTTTAGTATTTATAATAAATAGTATTTATAATAAAATATATTTATAATACCTCGGGAGCTAATGAAACTATTTTAGTAAAATTCAACTGTCTCAATTCTCGAGCGATCGCACCAAAAACTCGAGTTCCTTTTGGATTTCCTTCTTGATCAATAACAACCGCGGCATTGTCATCATATCGTATTATCATGCCGTTGTCACGTTTGAGTTCTTTACATGTACGTACAATTACAGCCCTAATAACTTCTGATCTTTCTAGAGGCATATTTGGTACTGCTTCTTTGATTACGGCAACAACAATGTCACCAATATGAGCATATCGTTGGTTACCAGCTCCTATGATTCGAATACACATCAATTTCCGAGCTCCGCTATTATCCGCTACATTCAAAAGGGTCTGAGGTTGAATCATATCATTTTTGTTTTAATCTGTTATTTCACTGCAAAGGATAAAAGAAAAAAAAAGAAATATTGTCTGTCCATAAATAAATAAACCCATATTTTTATTTTTTTCATCATCACCTTTCTTTTACATCCCTATCCCGCAACCGCAATAACAAATTGAGTTCGTATAGGCATCTTACACGCAGCTATTTTAATAGCTGCTCTGGCTACAGTTTCTGATACTCCGCCCATTTCATAAAGTATTCGACCCGGTTTAACAACAGCTACCCAATATTCGGGGGCCCCCTTCCCCGAACCCATACGTGTTTCTGCGGGTCTTACTGTAACAGGTTTGTCGGGAAATATGCGTACCCATATTTTTCCGCCACGACGCGCATATCGTGTCATTGCTCTTCGTCCTGCTTCCATTTGTCTAGCTGTGATCCAAGCGGGTTCAAGTGCTTGAAGAGCATATCTGCCGAAACAAATACGATTGCCTCGACAAGATATTCCCTTCATTCTTCCTCTATGTTGTTTACGAAATTTTGTTCTTTTGGGGTTATAGTTGATGGTTCTTTACTTAATTTAATTCCATCTCTACTGCAGAACCGGACATGAGAGTTTCTTCTCATCCGGCTCCTCGCGAATGAAATGATTCATTAATATTACTATAGATACACATGGATTTAAAAAATAATACACTTAGTAATATAATGAATGGGATTTATTGTTATTTTGTTATTGTTATTATAGTATTGTTTTGTTATATTCTAGTATAGTTTAGTATTGTTATGTTATTATAGTTAAGAGTAAGCTGTATATACCAGATTAGATATATGTGTATATTTATTTATTTTTTTATGTATATTTATAGAATGCTTTTTCCTTTATAACATAACGAATCTTTAATTTGTTTTTTCTATAGAATCGTGCCAAAATATTGTAATTCAATAACTAAAGGTTTCGCGGGCGAATATTGACTCTTTCCTGCTTCATTCGTAGGGTCAATCCATGACCTTATTACTTTAATAGAAATAGAATAAATAAATCAATTTGTTCTTGGTTCGTTCCGCCATCCCACCCAATGAATCATTAGGATTTGTTTTTAATGGAATCCTATGTAATCACAGGTTCTGTCGTTCCCACAGCCTCTTCGTTAATGGTTAGGCCCGAACTCTGCAATGGAGCCCTCAACAAAATTCGTTCCCGAGTCAATTTCCTTAGTTTCTATTAACCCGAGGCTCTTTATCTTTAATTATTGATATTATATCAGTATTGATGCTTTATCACACTGCCTTTTGTGAGATAATTCATAGACCATACATATTGGAATCATATATCATTGAGACTTTTGTTCTCTCTTTCTATCATCCTTCCATTTATCCACATCCCTTTATTTTTGCTTCGCAACCTTTCAATTTTTTTTTTTTAATTTCAGTTGCTACAACTATATGATTGATCCAGTCATATAGTGACTGTTTCTTGGAATCTCGACAATACGAAGCAATAAGTTGGTTATTAGTTTATATAGTTAATAAGTTCATAGTAGGAGTCAGTCCATTTTTTTTTAATCCCAACTATAAACTCTAAAAAACTAACGAGTCACA